ATGTGCAATATTATAATAATATAATATACACACATTGGATATATGGCCCGTGCATTGATAATACTGCATATACACACATTAAGTAATATAACATGCATAAACTAAAGCGCTAAAAGTCACTTCTAGAGCTTTTCCTGTTTCCGGGGGGTTTGCAGGAGTATTAGAGATCTTAGGAGTTTTGGGGGGGTAGGGGGGGTTTACGCGCGAAAAAACCGAAGAATAATAGAAAAATTAGGAGAAAATTGAAATATTTGATTGAACTTTATGCTCTAGATATCAGTTATGCAATACTTCTATCAATGTCTTCTATCATTCATACTATTTACCTTCAAGCAAGGAAAATGTTCAACCTTGTCTGTCATTTCTGTATGCACTCTGAGATGCCAAGTGAAAGGAAAAAAAAAAAGAGAAACCCCCTATCCTCTGGAAAGAACGCCCGGCATGTTGGGTAATGAGGAGTATGTATTGACACCATTAACTTATGCAAGCGTCGATGAAAGAATGGGGAATTATAACAATTATTGAACCTGAAATAGGAACCAGATGCCAGGAATAATTCAATTAGTGAAACCCCCACAAATAATTGTCCTTGACCTTCAAGAACCGTTAACATATAGGAATCAACTGATGGTGGGCTCTTACTACATTAAATAATTTAGAAGTATAGGATGTTGGGTACTTGGTATATCTTAACTGTATGAGAGTTGTGTTCGGTCTTAAACTATCGTTCAGTGGTATTTAATTGTTATTGGAATATTTCATTTATTGGTTTATGTTCTTCTTAGTTATAGATGTTGATGACAAATATGTGGGAAAACAGTGTATGTTTTTTAAGAGTTGTATGTATTTATATATAGGATATGTTTGAAATAAAATAATGGTGATAATACATATATGTACTGTGTTTTGCATGAAGGCAGAGCTCGGCAAAGAATAGTTTAAGTTAGAATCCTAGCTTTGGGAGTTAGGGGTAGGGGTTAAAATCCCTTTTCTTTGAAGCAGTAGGAAGGACTTTAACCTTCGACATCCGGTTTACAAGACCGGCGCTCTGGTGCTGAGCTACTAGTGCAGTATCATTCAAGGATTTTGTTTTCTAGCCAGCCGGTGATGGGGGCGAAAACGAGGAAGAGGGAGAAGTAGAGGAAAGATGCGATTTGGCCAATAATGACGAAGGGGTGTTCGACGGGTATGCCTCCAATTCAGGTGAGGATGGCGACGTCTGCAACTAAAAGTCAGAATAAGAATTGTGTGATAGGGCGGAAGGTTAGTCCTCGTTGTTTGGAGGTGTGAAGAATGGGTACGATTATTAAGACGAGGATTGAGAATAAGAGGGCGAGGACTCCACCAAGTTTGTTAGGAATTGAGCGTAGAATAGCGTAGGCAAATAGGAAGTATCATTCAGGTTTAATGTGAGGAGGGGTTACTAGAGGGTTTGCGGGGGTAAAGTTGTCAGGATCGCCGAGCAGATTGGGGGAGAAGAGGGCTAAAGAAATGAGGGCAATTAAAAGAATTGCGAAGCCTAATAAGTCTTTATAAGAAAAGTAGGGGTGAAATGAGATTTTGTCAGCATCTGAGTTTAGGCCTGTGGGGTTGTTAGATCCAGTTTCGTGAAGGAAAATTAGGTGAACTATTGTTGCGGCTGCAATGATGAAGGGAAGAAGGAAATGGAAGGCAAAAAAGCGAGTTAGGGTGGCATTGTCTACGGAGAATCCGCCTCAGATTCATTGAACTAAGGAATTGCCAATGTAAGGAACTGCGGAGAGAAGGTTGGTAATGACGGTAGCACCTCAGAATGATATTTGTCCTCATGGGAGGACGTAACCTACGAAAGCTGTCATTATAGTTAAGAGGAGAAGGATTACTCCAATGTTTCAGGTTTCTTTGTATAGGTAGGAGCCGTAGTATAGGCCTCGTCCAATGTGGAGATAGATGCAAATAAAGAAGAAAGATGCGCCGTTGGCATGTATGTTTCGGATGAGTCAGCCGTAGTTTACGTCTCGACAAATGTGGGCGACGGAGGAGAAGGCTGTGGCGATGTCGGAGGTATAGTGTATGGCTAGGAAAAGGCCTGTTAGGATTTGGGCGGCTAGACAAAGGCCTAGTAGAGACCCAAAGTTTCATCAAACGGAAATGTTTGAGGGGGCTGGGAGATCAACTAGAGCATCATTTGCAATTTTTAGAAGGGGGTGGGTTTTTCGGAGGTTGGCCATTATTGTTTTTGTAGTTGAATAACAACGGTGGTTTTTCAAGTCATTAGTCCTGGTTAAAGTCCTGGCAGAAACTATGGTTTATGTTATGTTTATATTTTTGTTTGGGTTGGTATTAGGTCTTGCGGCAGTTGCTTCTAATCCCTCGCCTTATTTTGCGGCGTTGGGATTGGTTGCGGTAGCAGGGATGGGGTGTGGGGTGTTGGTGGGGCATGGGGGGTCTTTTTTATCTTTGGTTTTATTTTTAATTTATTTGGGAGGAATGTTGGTAGTGTTTGCATATTCGGCAGCGTTAGCTGCTGAACCTTACCCGGAGGGTTGAGGTAGCTGGCCTGTTTTGGGGGTGATGGTGGCTTATCTGGTGGGGGTGTGTGTGGCGGCAGGGTTGTTTTGAGGTGGGTGATATGAGGGGGCTTGGGTGTCTGCTGATGAGTTTGCTGAATTTTCTGTTTTTCGGGGGGATGTTGGAGGGGTGGCTTTGATGTATTCGGCAGGTGGTGGAGTTTTGGTGCTGGGGGCTTGAGTACTATTGTTAACGTTGTTTGTGGTATTGGAGCTAACACGGGGATTAGGTCGAGGGGCTCTTCGAGCTGTTTAATAGAGTAGTAGCAGGAGAGCTAGGCCGAAGGTGAAGAAGAAGAAGGGAAAGGTAGGTTTTGATTATACCTTGTTGAATATTGTTGGTTGTTGTGATTATAGGGAGGTTGAGGGTGGTGGTTGCTTTTGGACCAATTTTTTCTAATCATGTCTGGTCGATTGTTTGGGAAGCAATGGTTTGCCCTAAAGCTAGATTTAGTTTGGGGGTGAGGCGATGAATAACTATTGGGAAGAATCCTAGTATATTAGAAAAATGGTGGGGAGAAAGTTTGGGGGTTGGTTTGTATTGTTTGTTGGTCAGTGAGGCGAGTTCTAGTGCGGTAAGAAGGCCAATAATAGTCACCGCGAGGGCGGCAGTTTTGAGGAGAAGAGGCATGGATATAACTGGTGTTTTTAGAGGTGTGATGTTGGAGGTGATTAGAAGACCGGCGATAATGCTTCCTCAGGCTAGTCGTTTAATGGGATTAATGACTGTTGGGTTGTTTTCGTTGATGGGGGAGAGTGGGTTGAAGCGGGGGTGGCCTATTGAGACGAAGAAAATTACTCGGAGGCTGTAGATGGCGGTGAAAGAGGTGGCTAGAAGGGTGAGGAAGAGGGCTCAGGCGTTTAGGTAAGATGTGTTTAGAGCTTCAATAATAGCATCTTTTGAGAAAAATCCTGCTAAGAAGGGGGTACCTGTGAGAGCTAAACTTCCGATGGTTAAGCAGGAGGATGTGAAGGGGGTTAGATGATGTATGCCCCCTATTTTTCGGATGTCTTGTTCGTCGTTTAGGCTGTGAATAATAGACCCCGAGCAGAGGAAGAGTATGGCTTTAAAGAATGCGTGGGTGCAGATGTGGAGGAAGGCAAGTTGTGGTTGGTTGAGTCCAATTGTTACTATTATTAGGCCTAGTTGACTTGATGTTGAGAAGGCAACGATTTTTTTGATATCATTTTGGGTGAGGGCACAGGTTGCGGTAAAAAGGGTGGTGAGGGCTCCTAAGCAGAGGCAGATAGTTAGGGCGGTTTGGTTGTTTTCTAGCATGGGGCTCATACGGATAAGGAGGAAGATGCCTGCTACTACTATGGTACTTGAATGCAGTAGGGCAGAGACCGGTGTAGGACCTTCTATGGCAGAAGGGAGCCAGGGATGGAGGCCGAATTGAGCGGATTTACCGGTGGCAGCAACAATCAGGCCAATAAGGGGGTAAGTCAGATCAAAATCTTTAGACAAAGTAAATATTTGTTGTATTTCTCAAGAGTTGAGGGAAGTTGCAATTCAGGCTATAGCAAAAATTAGGCCGATGTCCCCTACTCGATTGTAGATTACTGCTTGGAGGGCGGCGGTGTTTGCGTCTGCACGGCCATATCATCAGCCGATGAGAAGAAAAGATATAATCCCAACGCCCTCTCAACCGATGAATAGTTGAAATATATTATTTGCGGTGACGAGGATAATTATGGCGATGAGGAAAATTAACAGGTATTTAAAAAACCGATTTATGTTTGGATCGGCATGTATATATCAGGAGGCAAATTCTAGGATGGATCAGGTGACATAGAGGGCGACGGGAGTAAAAATAATTGAGTAAATGTCAAATTTGAGACTAATATTTACGTCGAAGGTGTGGGTATTTATTCAAGTTCAACTGGTAATAATTGTTTCTGCGCCTTCGTTGAGGAAGAGACAGAGGGGGAGAATGCTGATAAAGAAGGCTCATTTTACTGCCGTTTTGACTTGGGTAAGTGCCCAGTTGGAGGGGAGAGGGTGGGGGGAGAAGGAGGTGAGGACGGGAAATGCGAGTAGAAAAAAGATGATGATTAGGCTGGTAGCTATTATGATTGAGGTGAGGTGCATAGCTGCTACTTGGATTTGCACCAAGAGTTTTTGGTTCCTAAGACCAATGGATGAGCTGTTATCCTTTAGAAGCAGGGCGAGTGAGCTTGGGAGTTTAACCCAAGAGGCAAGGATTAGCAGTCTTTGTTGTTGTCAACCTCTCTCGGTGGATAAGGGGGTTTTAACCTCTGTCTTTAGAATCACAATCTAATATTTTTGTTAAACTATATCTACAGGCGGTCCAGCCTCAAATTAGTTCGGGCTTGGAAATTAGGAGAATGAGGGGTAGGAGATGAAGGGCTATGAGAAGGTGTTCTCGGGAGTGTGTGGGGTCGAGGGAAATAATATGTGCTGGTAGCGGTCCTCGTTGTGTTATGAGAAACATGTATAGGGAGTAGCCTGCAGTAATTAGGGTTCCGCCTCCCGTGAGTGCAATTGTTCATCAGGATCAGTGGAATAGGGAGGTAATAATTATTAATTCTCCTATTAGGTTTGGAAGAGGGGGAAGTGCAAGGTTTGCGAGGCTGGCAATGAATCATCATGCGGTTATTAGGGGTAATACCATTTGGAGGCCTCGGGCTAAGATTATAGTTCGGCTGTGTGTTCGTTCGTAGTTCGTGTTAGCTAAGCAGAAGAGGGCGGAGGAAGTTAGACCGTGTGCGATTATTAGAATGAGGGCGCCTGTGAAGCCTCAGGAGGTTTGAATTAGAATGCCTGCTGCTACGAGGCCCATGTGACTTACTGAGGAGTAAGCAATGAGGGATTTTAGATCTGTTTGGCGGAGGCAAATAGAGCCTGTTATAATCACACCTCAGAGAGCAAAAATAATGAAGGGGTAACTGAGTTCTTTGGTGAGGGGCTCTAGCATAATTATTATTCGTATTATTCCATAACCCCCCAGTTTTAGTAGTACTGCGGCTAGTACTATAGAACCTGCGATTGGGGCTTCAACGTGTGCTTTGGGAAGTCAGAGATGGGCCCCGTAGAGTGGTATTTTTACTAGGAAGGCGAGTAAGCAGCCGGCCCATCATAGTTTGTCGGCGAAAGACGAGAGTTGTATGGAAGGAGTGTACTGTAGTGTTAGAAGGGATAAGGTTCCGGTGTTGTTTTGAAGTAGTAGGAGGGCAACATGGAGGGGGAGTGAGCCTGCTAATGTGTAAAATAGAAAGTAAGTCCCTGCGTTTAGTCGTTCTGTTTGATTTCCTCAGCGGGTAATAATTACTAGGGTTGGAATGAGGGTGGCTTCAAATATAATGTAAAACATAATTACTTCGGTTGCGCTAAAGGCCATAATGAGGAAGATTTGTAGGGATGTAAGGAGGGTGATGTAGGTTCGTTGGCGAGAGATGGGTTCGGGTGCTGTGTGGTTTTGGCTTGCAAGAATTATTAGGGGGAGGAGTCAGCAGGTTAGTGCAAGGAGGGGGGTGGAAAGAGGGTCAGTTGCCATGTAAGGGCTAAGGAAGGATCAGCCTGACTCTGCGGATGATTTTAGTCAGGTTAAGCTGATTAAGGAAATGATTAGGCTGTATGAAAGGGTAGTGGATCAAAGGTATTTGGCGGGGACGGCTCAAATAGTGGGAACAAGCATGATAGTGGGGAGGAGAATTTTTAGCATTGTAGGAGATTAAGGCTTTGGAGTCGGTCTGTTCCGTGGGTTCGAGCAGTAGCGACGAGTAGTGCGAGGCCGGCACTTGCTTCGCAGGCTGAAAAAGCCAGAAGAAGCATGGGGGAGGCTGAGAAGCTGACGGAGTTAAGTTGAAGGGTCCAAAGGGAGAGGGCAATAAAGAGTGAGAGTATTATACCTTCCAAACATAGGAGGGCGGAAAGAAGGTGGGTTCGGTGAAATGCTAGGCCCGCTAGGCCTAGAAGGAAGGTCGAGGAAAAGGCGAAATGTGTGGGAGTCATTAGACGGTTGTGGATTTTAACCACAAGTTCTTGAGCCGAAATCAAGGGTTTTTCTTAAACTAACGGCCTATTCGGCCCATTCTAGGCCGCCTTGGGTTCATTCGTAGATCAGCCCGAGGGTTAGTAAAATAAGAACGGTGAAGGCTCAGATGAAGGTTATGAGAGGGGAAGAGAGCTGGTCTCCTCAGGGAAGGGGGAGAAGTAGTGCGATTTCCAGGTCGAATAGGAGGAAGAGGATTGCAACGAGGAAGAAGCGAAGGGAGAAGGGGAGGCGAGCAGATCCTAAGGGGTCAAAGCCACATTCGTAGGGGGAGAGTTTTTCATGGTCAGGGGTTATTTGGGGGAGTCAAAAGGAAACAATGGCTAGAATAGTGGAGAGGGCGATAGAAATAGTAAGTATCGTTGTGATTAAATTCATTATCTTTCCTTGGACTTTAACCAAGACTGAGTGATTGGAAGTCACATGTACTAGTTTTAATACTAGAAAGATATGAGCCTCATCAGTAAATTGAGATGTAGAGGAATAGTCAGACAACGTCTACAAAGTGTCAGTATCAGGCAGCTGCTTCAAATCCAAAGTGATGTTCTGATGTAAAGTGGTATTGGACTTGTCGTAGAAGGCAAACGGCCAGGAAGGTAGAACCAATAATTACGTGAAGTCCATGGAAGCCGGTTGCTACAAAGAAGGTGGAGCCATAGACCCCATCCGCGATTGTGAAGGGGGCTTCGTAGTATTCTATGGCTTGGAGGAAGGTGAAGTAGAAGCCTAAAAGAATGGTTAGGGCAAGGGATTGAATAGCTTCTTTTCGGTGCCCTTCTATAATACTGTGGTGTGCTCAGGTAACTGTAACTCCAGAAGCTAATAGGACGGCTGTGTTGAGTAGTGGTACTTCGAAGGGGTCAAGTGGGGTAATTCCTGTGGGGGGCCAGCAGCCTCCTAACTCAGGGGTGGGGGCGAGGCTAGAGTGGTAGAAGGCTCAGAAGAAGCCTAGAAAGAAGAAAACTTCCGAGGTAATAAAGAGGATTATTCCGTATCGAAGGCCTTTTTGGACAGGAGGGGTGTGGTGTCCTTGGAATGTTCCTTCTCGGATGATGTCTCGTCATCATTGGTATATTGTCAGAAGAAGAAGGATTAGGCCTAGGGTTATTAAGGTTGTATTGTGGAAGTGTATTCAGATTGCTAAACCAGAGGTTATTAGGAGGGCGGCTACGGCGCCTGTTAGGGGTCATGGGCTGGGGTCAACTATGTGATATGCGTGTGCTTGATGGGCCATTAGACGTTTTCTTGTAGGTAAAGGCTTAAAAGAAGAACAAAGACATAAGCTTGAATCATGGCTACTGCAATTTCCAGAAGGGTTAGTAGAAAGAGTAGTATGGCAGTCAGGATTGCCACTGTAGGTATAAGGGGGAGAAGAACGAAGGCGGCGGTGGCGATGAGTTGAATTAAAAGATGGCCAGCTGTAAGATTTGCGGTTAGTCGAACTCCAAGTGCGAGGGGCCGGATAAATAGGCTAATTGTTTCGATAATAATTAGGACGGGAATTAGGGGGGCTGGGGTTCCTTCTGGTAGAAGATGGCCTAGCGCATGTGTGGGCTGATTTCGTATACCAATAATGACTGTTGCAAATCAGAGGGGAACAGCGAAAGCTATGTTGAGAGAAAGTTGTGTTGTGGGGGTAAAGGTGTAGGGTAGAAGGCCAAGTATGTTTAAGGTAATTAGAAAGAGTATAAGGGAGGCGAGAAGGGCGGCTCATTTATGGCCCCCTAGGCTTAAGGGCTGAAAAATTTGTTGGGTAAAACGGTTAATAAACCATCCTTGGAGTGTGATGAGACGATTGTTTAATCAACGTGTGGTGGGTTTTGGGTAGAGAATTCAAGGTAGACTAAGAGCAAGGGCAATTAGGGGGATACCCAGGTATGTGGGGCTCATAAATTGGTCAAAAAAGCTTAGTGTCATGGTCAGGTTCAGGGTTCTGTTTTGGGTTTTTCTGTGCTTTGAAGTGTAGGGTCATTTGGGAAAGTATGTGCTAGAACTTTTGGAGGGATGACTGTTAGGAAAACTAATCAAGAGAAGACTAGGATGGCAAATCAAGGTGCGGGGTTAAGTTGTGGCATCTCGCTAGGGGTGGGTGGGGGCCACCAATCTTTAGCTTAAAAGGCTAACGCTATTCCCTGTTTAGCTTCTTAGCGAAGCGTCTTCAAGTATTAAGGATGATCAGTTTTCAAAGTGTTCTAGCGGAACTGCTTCTACCACAATAGGTATAAAGCTGTGGTTTGCGCCGCAAATTTCAGAGCATTGTCCATAGAAGACTCCGGGGCGGGATGCAATGAATGCTGTTTGGTTTAGACGTCCTGGGACGGCGTCTATTTTTACTCCTAGACTTGGGACGGCTCAGGAGTGAAGTACGTCTTCAGCTGAGATTAGAATACGAATGGGAGACTCAACTGGAACCACTATTCGATGGTCTGTCTCTAGGAGGCGGAACTGACCTGGGGCCAAGTCTTGCGTAGGGATTATATAAGAATCGAAGCCGAGATCTTCATAGTCAGTGTACTCATAGCTTCAGTATCACTGATGGCCTATGGCTTTAATTGTGAGATGTGGGTCATTAATTTCGTCCATGAGATAAAGAATGCGTAAGGAGGGAAGGGCAATGAGAATCAGGATAATAGCTGGGAGCAAGGTTCAAATGATTTCGATTTCTTGAGAATCTAGGATGAATTTGTTAGTAAGTTTAGTTGTTACTATGGCCACAATAATGTAAAGCACGAGGGTGCTGATTAGGAAGACGATTATTAGGGCGTGGTCGTGGAAGTGAAGAAGTTCTTCTATTACAGGTGAAGCTGCATCTTGGAATCCTAGTTGGGAGGGATGTGCCATTGTTGTAAGACACGCGGGGTTCAAACCCGCAATTTTGCCTTGACAAGGCAATGTAATGATCAACTTTACTAGTGTCTTATGAAGAAAGTGACAGAGTGGTTATGTGGCTGGCTTGAAACCAGTTTATGGGGGTTCAATTCCTCCCTTTCTCGTTAGTGGGATTTTGAGGGGGTGGTAGTGGATTTTCCGTAGTCTAGTCAGGCTTGTTGAACTTGGACGAAGGCAGGTTCTTCAAATGTGTGATAAGGGGGAGGGCAGCCGTGAAGTCATTCTACGTTTGTTGCTGTAAGTTCTACTGATAGGACTTCTCGTTTAGCGGCGAATGCTTCTCAGATAATAAATAAAAACATAATCACTGCAACTATTGAAATTATTGAGCCAATAGAAGAGATTGTGTTTCAAAGGGTGTAGGCGTCGGGGTAGTCGGAGTATCGTCGAGGCATTCCTGCCAGGCCTAGGAAGTGTTGTGGGAAGAAAGTAAGGTTGACTCCAACAAATATTACTCCGAAGTGGATTTTAGTTCAAGTGTCGTGAAGCGTATATCCTGAAAATAGGGGGAATCAGTGGACGAAGCCGGCAACGATGGCGAAAACGGCTCCTATTGAGAGGACATAGTGGAAATGGGCGACGACATAATATGTGTCGTGAAGCATAATGTCTAGAGAAGAATTGGCTAGAACAATTCCGGTTAGTCCCCCAACTGTAAATAGGAAAATGAAGCCTAGTGCCCATAAGAGAGGGGTTTCTCATTTAATGGCCCCGCCGTGCAGAGTGGCTAGTCAGCTGAAGACTTTTACTCCGGTTGGGATGGCAATAATTATTGTGGCGGAAGTAAAGTAAGCCCGTGTATCTACGTCCATTCCTACGGTAAACATGTGGTGGGCTCAAACAATAAACCCCAGGAGGCCGATAGCCATCATGGCTCAAACCATTCCCATGTATCCGAAAGGTTCTTTTTTGCCTGCATAGTAGGCAACAATGTGGGAAATTATTCCAAAGCCGGGGAGAATAAGAATATAAACTTCAGGGTGGCCAAAGAATCAGAATAAGTGTTGGTATAGGATGGGGTCTCCTCCTCCGGCAGGGTCAAAGAAGGTTGTGTTTAGGTTTCGGTCTGTTAGAAGTATTGTGATGCCGGCGGCAAGAACGGGCAGGGATAGAAGGAGTAGTACTGCGGTAATTAGGACGGATCACACAAATAGGGGTGTTTGATATTGGGAGATGGCAGGGGGTTTCATGTTAATAATGGTTGTGATAAAATTAATTGCACCTAAAATAGATGACACTCCGGCCAAGTGGAGGGAGAAGATGGTTAAGTCAACAGAAGGTCCAGCGTGGGCAAGATTGCCTGCGAGCGGGGGATAAACAGTCCATCCTGTGCCGGCACCTGCTTCGACTCCAGATGAGGCGAGAAGAAGAAGAAATGAGGGGGGGAGAAGTCAAAAGCTCATGTTATTTATTCGAGGGAAGGCCATGTCTGGTGCACCAATCATGAGGGGTACTAGTCAGTTTCCAAAGCCTCCAATCATAATTGGTATTACTATAAAGAAAATTATTACGAAAGCATGTGCTGTAACAATTACATTATAGATTTGGTCGTCTCCGAGAAGAGAGCCGGGCTGGCTTAGTTCTGCCCGAATTAGGAGGCTTAGTGCAGTTCCTACTATTCCGGCTCAAGCACCAAATACTAGATAGAGGGTGCCGATGTCTTTGTGATTAGTTGAGAAGAATCAACGTGTGATTGCCACAGGTAAGATGGCTGAGCGTCAAGCGGTGGATTGTAGCCCCATGTACAGAGGTTCAAGTCCTCTTCTTACCAAGCCTCGAGGTGTTATACATGTCAGATTGCAAATCTGAAGTAGCAGGTTAGCCCCTGCCGGGGCTTTCCCCGCCCTTTTTGAGGCGGGCGGGGAAAGGCTAGACAGATGCTTGTTGGTTTAAGCGCTTAGCTGTTAACTAAGAGTTTGTAGGATCGAGGCCTTCCTGTCTAGTAAGGCTTTAGCTTAATTAAAGTGTCTGTTTTGCATGCAGAAGATGTGGGTTAGTATCCCGCAAGTCTTAACAGGGACTGGGAGATTTTCACTCCCGCTTAGGGCTTTGAAGGCCCTTGGTCTGGGTACTATCCTAAGTCCCTTAAGGGGTTAGTAAGGCTGAGATGGCGGGGGTGAGTGGTAGGAGACAAATTGTCATTGCAGTTGAAGTGGCGAGGGGGTAAGTTAGTTGGGTGGAAGGTAAACGTCAGGGGGTGGTGCCTAGGAGGCTGTTAGGGGAAATAGTGAGGGTTATTGCGTAGGAGAGGCGGAGGTAAAAATAGAGGCTAAGGAGGGCTGAAAGGGCTGCCAGGGTTGCGGTAGGAGCAAGGCCTTGTTTGGTTAGTTCTTGAAGAATTAGTCATTTTGGTATAAAGCCTGTGAGAGGGGGGAGGCCTCCTAATGAAAGGAGAATGAGGGGGGTAAGAGCTGTGAGGGCGGGGGCTTTCGCTCAGGATGTGGCAAGAGTGTTAATATTTGTGGATTTGTTGAGCTTGAATACGAGGAATGTTGAGGATGTTATGATAAGGTACGTTAGGAGGGTGAGAAGTGTGATGGAAGGGGAAAACTGTAAAACAAGAATTATTCAGCCTAGATGGGCGATTGATGAGTATGCGAGAATTTTACGGAGCTGTGTCTGATTTAGCCCGCCTCAGCCTCCAATGAGGGTGGATGCAAGGCCTAAAATAATGAGGGTGGTTGAGTTTGAAGGTTGGATTTGAAGAATTAGGGCGAAGGGGGCAAGTTTTTGCCAGGTTGAAAGAATTAGGCCTGTAGTAAGGTCTAGTCCTTGTAGAACTTCGGGGAGTCAAGCATGAAGAGGTGCTAAGCCGATTTTGAGGGCTAGGGCTAGGGTGATTATGGTGGTTGGGAGGGGATGCGTGATTTGTTGAATTTCTCATTGGCCTGTTAGTCAGGCGTTAGTGATGCTTGCGAATAGAAGGGTAGCTGCTGCAGCAGCTTGGGTTAAAAAATATTTGGTTGTAGCTTCGACAGCTCGGGGGTGGTGGTGTTGAGCTATTAGGGGAATAATGGCTAGCGTATTTATTTCAAGGCCTATTCAGGCGAGAAGTCAGTGGGAGCTAGCAAATGTAATTGTGGTGCCAAGGCCTAAGCCAAAGAGGAGGATGGCTAAGATGTAAGGATTCATTAGTAAAGGAAGGAGTTTAACCAACATGTTTGGGGTATGGGCCCAAAAGCTTATTTAGCTGACTTTACTAGGAAGTGGTGTAGTGGAAGCACTAAGAGTTTTGATCTCTTCAGGTAGGGTTCGAGCCCCTTCTTTCTAAGGAGTTGGAGGGACTTTAACCCTCATGATTCACTCTATCAAAGTGGCCCTTTATTTCAGGCACAACTCCAGGCTATAGTTGTGGGGGTAGGCCTGTTAGTGCGATTGGGAGGGAAAGGTGTCAAATTACGAGGGCGAGGGTCAATGGGAGGAAGTTTTTTCAGATTAGGTGCATAAGCTGGTCATAACGAAATCGTGGGTAGGAAGCTCGAACTCATAGGAAAAGAACAGAGAGAAGGGTTGCTTTAATCATAAGGTTTGTTGTTGTAATTTCTGGGGTTGTGTGTAGAATGGAGGCACCTAAAAATAGTGTTGCAGAGAGTGTGTTTATTAGGAGAATGTTGGCGTATTCGGCGAGGAAAAAGAGGGCAAAAGGGCCTCCTGCATATTCTACATTAAAGCCGGAGACGAGTTCGGATTCGCCTTCTGTAAGGTCGAAGGGAGCTCGGTTAGTTTCTGCAAGTGTGGAAATGTATCATATAGCGGCTAAAGGTCAGGCGGGAAGGATTAGTCAGACACTTTCTTGAGCAATGCTAAAGGTCTGTAGGGTAAAACCTCCAGTAAAGATGATGGCATTAAGAAGAATTAGTCCTAGGCTGACTTCGTAGGAAATAGTCTGTGCGACAGCTCGAAGAGCTCCAATTAAGGCGTATTTTGAATTGGAGGCTCATCCCGAGCCGAGGATAGAATAGACTGCTAAGCTGGAGAGAGCAAGAATAAAAAGGATACCAAGATTGAGGTCTGCTATTGGAAAGGGAAGGGGTATTGGAGTTCAAAGGGTAAGTGCTAGGGTGAGGGCTAGCATGGGGGTAAAGAGGAAGAGGATGGGGGAGGAGGTAGAAGGCCGAACGGGCTCTTTTATAAAAAGTTTTAGTCCGTCTGCAATTGGTTGGAGGAGGCCGTAAGGGCCTACAACGTTTGGGCCTTTTCGTAGTTGCATATAGCCAAGAACTTTTCGTTCGACAAGTGTGAGGAGTGCGACGGCTAGTAGGACGAACACAATTAGGATTAGGGGGTTGAGGATGGATGAAATTAGTGTTGAGAGCATAGTTAAAGGGAGGACTTGAACCTCCGTGGAAAGGGCTTAGGTCTTTTGCAATGTCCGGGCTCTGCCACTTTAACAAGCCATTTTCTTGGGCTAGGGGGTACGCCCTTTTACCTATTTTAGTTGGTTTCAATAGGTAAGGGTGGGGCGTGTCGAGAACAGGGGCCCCTTCTTTTCGGTCCTTTCGTACTAGAAAAGATCGTGGCATAGATAGAAACTGACCTGGATTACTCCGGTCTGAACTCAGATCACGTAGGACTTTAATCGTTGAACAAACGAACCCTTAATAGCGGCTGCACCATTAGGATGTCCTGATCCAACATCGAGGTCGTAAACCCTCTTGTCGATATGGGCTCTAAAAGAGGATTGCGCTGTTATCCCTAGGGTAACTCGGTCCGTTGATCGGCTATGTGCCGGATCTTATTGGTCAGAAATTCTGTTGCTTGGAGTTGTAACTCTGGGTTGTAGGAGTAGTGTGCTCCCGGTCCACATGGGGGTTTTTTGTTTCCCCGCGGTCGCCCCAACCAAAGACATTAGAACAGGGGCCAATCAGTTTTATCCTTTATTTCAGGGGTGCTTAACATGGTCTGTTCTGGTGTCTAAAGCTCCATAGGGTCTTCTCGTCTTATGTTTGTATCCCCGCTTCTGCACGGGGAGATCAATTTCATTGACTGGAAAAAGGAGACAGTTAAGCCCTCGTTATGCCATTCATACAGGTCTTCATTTAAAAGACAAGTGATTGCGCTACCTTTGCACGGTCAAAATACCGCGGCCGTTAAACTTATAGTCACAGGGCAGGCGGGACCTCTTATGTTTAGGGGTACAAGAGGCGATGTTTTTGGTAAACAGGCGAGGCTTGTGTTTGCCGAGTTCCTTCTTTTTCTTTTGGTCTTTCCCAATTGGCACACCAGTGTGGGGTTAACGGTGGGAGGTTAGGTGATTTTCTAGTTGTTTATTTTTTGTCTAGTTCCCTCTTTGTTTTGGGGCCGTTAATGGTCGGTGAATGGTTCGTTCCGAATTACACTTGTGCGGGGAGAGAAGGGGGCTTCTCTTATTACTCATATTAGCATAAACGCTTCCATAATTTTTATGGAATGGCCTGGTAGGCTTAGGGGGGTGAGATTGTGTTGTCCTTATTAAAAGGTTGGTGTGTAGTGTTCGAGCTTTAACGCTTTCTAAGTAGGTGGCTGCTTTTAGGCCCACTAGGACACTAGACCTTTAGGTTTGTTGTGATCTTTACCCTCCTTGGAAAGTTGTATCTTGTTTCAAAGGGGCTGAACCCCCTTTGACTAACTCCTTTAACTTCTTTTGTTCGGTATGGAGGCCTTGGGCCAGTGGGAATGAAGAATTTAAAGGGCTGAACTTCTATTCAGTTCTCAGGCAACCAGCTATAACTAGGCTCGGTAGGTCTATCACCTCTACTCAAAGTTCTTCCCACTCTTTTGCCACAGAGACGGGGTGGTCCTATAAATTAGACTGTCTTGGAGTAGCTCGCCTAGTTTCGGGGTATTAAACTATAATGCTTTTTGCTTAAGGTTTTCTGGCTAAATCATGATGCAAAAGGTACGAGGGGCGAGCTCTGCTTTTTGGTGCTTTACTGGGTTGTTTCACTTCTCTTTCAGCTTTCCCTTGCGGTACTTTCTCTGTTGCTTCTAGGTCCTTTTTCGTCGCCTGTACTTAGGTGGAAAAATGGTTTGTTTGTTGGGTGGTGGTGTGTTTGGGGGTATAGATAGGGTGGATTTGGGATTGATGGGTGAGCTAGCTATTGGGCGTCAGGGTGACTCGATTTGCACGGGTGACTTCTCAGTGTAAGGGAGATGCTTTTCTGGCTTAGCTACACTCTGATTTTTCCAAGCGCACCTTCCGGTACACTTACCATGTTACGACTTGCCTCCCCTTTACCGATAATATGTATTATTTATAGGATGTTAGTTGGTTTGGGGAGAGTGACGGGCGGTGTGTGCGCGCTTCAGGGCCGGTTTCAGCGGAACGCTCTATTTTCTGCTTACTGCTAAATCCTCCTTCTAATGTATATTTCATTACATTGTTCGTATTCCCTGTGGTAGGGAATGTAGCCCATTTCTTCCCCTCTCATATGCTACACCTCGACCTGGCGTTTTGAGTTGTACTAGTTCTGCTTACTGTGGCTCCTTCATAGGGTAAGCTGACGACGGCGGTATATAGGCGGGAAGATCAAGAGAGGGTGAGGTTTAACGGGGGTTATCGGTTCTAGAACAGGCTCCTCTAGGTGGATCTAAAGCACCGCCAAGTCCTTTGGGTTTTAAGCTAGTGCTCGTAGTACCCGGGCGGATAGCGGGTGTAGTGGGCTATCAAAGTTTAGGGCTGGGCATAGTGGGGTATCTAATCCCAGTTTGTTTCGCAGCTTTCGTGGGGTCGGAGATATAAAGCCACTTTCGTAGGGGGGCTTCTTACCCTCGGGTACGTATAACAGTTCTGAGGGCGTTCGGCTTTAGTTTGAAAGACTTCCTAACCACTCTTTACGCCGATGTCCGTCAACTTGAGCCTCTCGTATAACCGCGGTGGCTGGCACGAGTTTTACCGGCTCTCTTGGCTTTAACTAAGTCAAGTTTTCACTCATGGCTTAATGTCTATCACTGCTGAGTTCCCTTGAGGGTGTGGCTAAGCAAGGTGTCATGGGCTGCAGGGTTGTGCCTGATACCAGCTCCTTGTTTTCGGGCAGAAAACTGTGGGCATTCTCACAGGGGGGCGGAGACTTGCATGTGTAAGTTTAGCCAAAGCTGACAGTAAAGTCAGGACCAAGCCTTTGTGCTTACGGGGCCTTTCTAGGGTCCGTCTTAACATCTTCAGTGTTATGCTTTAGTTAAGCTACGCTAGC